TTTTTTTTCTAGTATTTACTAGGTAATTTGATCTTTTTTTCCTTCTTTCTATAATGGAGATAGTCGCACGTAATGACAGATCACGGCCATATTATTAAAAGCTTGTGGTAAGAATGGGTTTCGTTCGAGTGCCCGGAAATAATATTCCAAAGCCTTCGTATGTTCTCCGTTGCTTGTGTGTATAAGGCCTATGTTATAGAGTATATAACTTCGATCGTAGGGATCAATTTCTAGTCGCGTAGCTTCATAATAATTCTGTAAAGCTTCCGCATAATTTCCTTCAGATTGAGCCGACATCCGTTACGGTCGTTCATTCTATTCAAAGAATCTCCGTTCCAGAACCATACATGAGATTTTCATCTCATACGGCTCCTCCCCTCTGTGCATAGTACTAAGGGAAATAATCATCTATGGAATCAAGATTTCACCATTCTCATTATGAACTGACGGGGGCTAGTATTTTTACTAGAAATCCCTAGCCAGCCTTCCCGAAAGAGGTCTCTTCTTAACACCAATTGTATTAGTGCTAGATGGAAATGGTAACTCCAATAATTTCTTTGTCCTCAACGCCTCCTAATTTATAGAGGAATTAGTCACTTCAACAATCTTTGATGGTTATGTGGGTATCCAAAGTACGAACGAGATGGATGTTTGTTGTCCCAACCATTCTTGTTAGTCCCGAGACCCATAAGTAAGGGATAATTTATAACAAAGTTTTCATGTTGTTGATTCCTTAGAGTAGTGCTTCTTCCCCTATGCTATGCTGCCTATTGGTACTAGTAGTATTGACCCGCAATCCAGAACCTATAGGTGTAACCTTTCGCTCAATACTAAAATTGATAATTAAAGCATCTGAGGCCGCATCAATCGAGGATACACGACAGAAGGAATTGTTCTATCTCAAAACTTTACCTTCACCAAGCGTCGGTTTATTTCAATAAAATAATTTGTTTCTTTCTTTTCTATCCCGAACCGCGCCTCTTTTTCTCAGATTAAGGCCTAAAAAAACAAGAAAAAAGAATCAAATCAAATCGCACCATCTCTGTAATAGGTAAATGCCCTTTTTTCCCCTGAAGTTGTTGGAATTATTCGTAATAAGATATTGGCTAGAATTGAAGAAGTCTTATCAATAAAATTTCCATTTATCCGGGATCTAGGCATAATTAGCAATCCATTATATAATTCTTCTCATTTTCCCTTGGGGAAAATGATCCAAAAAGGAATTGTACAGTAGTACGAAATATCATAAAATAGATTAATAAAAAAAAGATGTGGACCTTACGCGGAAATTGTTCCCTTTTGGACAGGGAGAGATATGAAATATTTGAATAAGATCGGATTTAATACCAATTTAGTAGTATACCGATGAACGGAACTATTACTATTTTCTCTTACTATTTTCTCTAAGTTGACTAACCGAGGACTTGATTTTACTACGGATTCTGGTAACTCGATAAGTTTTGATTTGGTTATGGTCCAAATAAAAGTAAAAGAGGAAAAAGAATGGAATAATCAGTCCATGATAAACTATCCAATTTCAAATTCAAATTAGAGTAACCATCTCTTTTATTTGCATAACGTGTATACGTCATACAATTGAAATAGAAAAATCCAAGGGACAATTACTAATAGATCTAGTAATAGATCTATGGGGGAACTGATGAGGAAATTGTTGTTGAGAACTATGAAATTTGAAAGGGATTTTTTATTTCTATGGAACCATTGATTTATCGTACCCGTACTGCAATAATATGAATGACTCGCTATTCACTTCACTCGGTTTCTGTTCAATAATAAGATTATGTATATGTGGGAGAGATGGCCGAGTGGTTCAAGGCGTAGCATTGGAACTGCTATGTAGGCTTTTGTTTACCGAGGGTTCGAATCCCTCTCTTTCCGTTTCTGTTGATTCACCAACGTTACCGACCACAATGTATCAAATCAAATAACAATTGATAGCATTATTCCAACAGAACAGTAAGACCTTTATTTGTATTTGATTTGATAAGGATTCTCTATTACATTACTTGTAATACATTAATAAGAAAAATGCGGATCAAAGCCCTTAAACCTTAAATCTATTTCCTTCGACAAAAGGGAAAAAAAAAATTGTCTGAACCTTTTTTTGTTATTTCGTTAGGTTTAAGTCTGACGGGAATAATATTCTACGACTAACAACTCATTTATTTTCAAACCGATCCACTTACTATCTATTATTTGGTTTACTAATCCTTTATATTGGAATGAGTCAATAGTTAAATGTTTTGGCAATTCCTCGCGGGGCGATGAAGCAATATAATTTTTAATCAGAGCTTTCGATCTTTGTTCATCCTTCGGAGTAATAATATCTTGGGGTTTGCAACGATAACTTGGTATATCCACTACACGACCATTAACTAAAATATGTCTATGGTTAACTAATTGTCTGGCTCCAGGAATGGTTGAAGCCATACCCAATCGAAAAAGGATGTTATCCAAACGCATCTCAAGTAGCTGTAGTAAAACTTGACCTGTTGACCCTTTGGCTTTTCCAGCGATATGCACATATCTAAGTAATTGCCGTTCTGTGAGACCATAATGAAAACGCAATTTCTGTTTTTCTTCTAGCCGAATACGATATTGTGATCTTTTCCTAGAGCGCAATTGGTTTTTAAGATCACTTCCGGATTTAGGCCTTTTACTAGTTAATCCTGGTAAAGCCCCCAGACGGCGTATTTTTTTGAAACGAGGCCCTCGGTAACGAGACATAAAACTCCTTTTTATTTTATTGAAATTTCATTTTACAGAAAAAATATAAATTAAGACTGAACTAAAGGATAAACAAAGCAAAACTAAATATCTACTGAAGTACTACTAAAGTAGAATGAAAATAGAATGAAATGAATTGTATCAATATCCGGATTTTTTGTATATATAGGAAGTTAAGGCTCCGTTTTATGATTTGTTCCGTAGAGATCTAATTGCTCCAATTAATTTTTTATTCATAGTTGCGAGTTAACACGACATAATAGATCATCGGCCCGACATTTTGAGAAAAGGAGAGGAGAGATTATCAATCACGGAAAAAATGGATAGAGAAAAAGAAAAGCCGGCTATCGGAATCGAACCGATGACCATCGCATTACAAATGCGATGCTCTAACCTCTGAGCTAAGCGGGCTCACATAACAGAAATAGTGAATAGGAATTCAGGAAACTACCAGATTTTATAGTAATTTACTATTTTTATATTTTATACGAAAATACTAATACTGAAATAAATTTTCATTATATTTATTTTATTATGAATATAACTGAATAGAATAGGATTCTGTAATAGAATGACTAATTCGGTAGGCATATGACTATATAGTCATTCTATCTACCATTAGATTATTTATTATTATTTCTTTAATTTTTAATTTATAATTCATTAAAATTTATTTTTAAAAATATTTTATATTTATATTATTAATAATTTAATAATTACTTAACTTAATACTTAATAATAATAATACTTAGATACTACGTAATATTTACCTATTCTTACTTAATATATTCTTACTTAATAAGAATATAACTTAATAAGAATATAATAATAATATTTTAAATTATGATTTTAGAAAAGTCTAATTATTTCTTAGAACAGTTATACTAAATTATGCTAATTAATTATATATGTAATGATATATAATGAAATATAATGAAATGATAGCGAATCCATCCTACTAAAGGGATAAAAAGATACAATTTATAATAGGATATTACTCTGTTTTCATTCAGAAAAGGGGGAGATAGGATGAAAAAAAGAAGAATGAATATCGACCCTTACAGTATTCCAAATCGACCTTTAAAGTCAAAATGAAGGGGGGAGAGACATATATATGTGGGATATATATATTCATATTGAATTGTGGACACATCAATGATAGAATCATGTCTGATTGAAACAGATTGAAACAAAACAAATAGGGCTCGTCTAATACAATAGAGATGAAATGATGGAGGATGGCGAAAAAAAAAAAAATAAAATAGCGGCATACACTTTTTAGATATAAGAATCATTAGCTAATGAATTCAACGATTTCAAGATAAATGAAAGGGGTGAATTACAACTAGATCCTGTCTCAAGGGGGGATATGGCGAAATCGGTAGACGCTACGGACTTGATTAGCTTGAGCCTTGGTATGGAAACCTGCTAAGTGGTAACTTCCAAATTCAGAGAAACCCCGGAATTCAAAATGGGCAATCCTGAGCCAAATCTTTATTTTGATAAAATAGGGGTTTAATTTATAAAACTAGAATCAAAAAGGGATAGGTGCAGAGACTCAATGGAAGCTGTTCTAACGAATGGAGTTGACTACGTTACGTTGCGTTGGTAGCTGGAATCCCTCTATCAAAATGACAGATAGGATGGCCCTATATACGTATATATACATACTGACATATCAAACGATTTATTAATCACGGCCCGAATCCGAATCCATATTATATATTTTATATTATATATTTTATATTATATATTTTATATTATATATTTTATATATATGAATATATTTATATATATATATATATGATATGAATATGAAAAAAATTTAGAGTTATTGTGAATCTATTCCAATCGAAGTTGAAGAAAGAATCGAATATTCAGTTATCAAATTATTCATTCCAGAGTCTGAAAAATCTTTTGAAAAACTGATTAATTGGACGAGAATAAAGAGAGAGTCCCATTCTACATGTCAATATCGACAACAATGAAATTTATAGTAAAAGGAAAATCCGTCGACTTTAGAAGTCGTGAGGGTTCAAGTCCCTCTATCCCCAATAAAAAGCCCATTTTACTTCCTAACTACTTTATTTTTTATATTTTATATTATCCTATTTTTTTCGTCATCGGTTCAAACAAAATTCACTATGTTTCTCATTCATTCTATTCTTTCACAAATGGATACGAACAACAATTTTTGTATCTTATCCCAAGTCTTTGGACTAGATATGATACCCGTACAAATGGACATATAT